AGATACAAGAAAGGTATGGAAAATTCTTTTTTCTTGTATCGAAGGCTGGGAAGACGAATAAACCCTCCTATAATCCCTTGTTCCCCTCCTTTCTACCTTTTTTTATATTATCCACTTACTTATCTTATGTTTAGTATCTAGTCGAATTTTATTTTATTCGAATACAAAACTATCAATAGATTCTATGTCATTTAAATATGACAATAATGACATAATCATACCACTCTAATTTGGATTGATTGAAAAAAAAAAAACAAAGAAGAGTTAAAGTCAAGTGGTCCTCTTCACAATATACATACTATGACTAGGCGGTACAAGTAATTACCAAACTCTAGTAGAAAAGAAAAAGGCTCTTAATAATTTTTTTGATTATACATAATTATATAATTGCCAATACAAATTTAGTTCTTTTTACAAACTTTATGTTAATAAATCCAAGGATCTAGAAATTCATTTCGGACAATTGAACCTTCTCAAACTGTTTCTTTTTAAGAACCAAAAATATTTGTGCTAAAATAACGGATGCCAAGAAAAACAAAAGGCCTTGGACACGTAATGGATCTTGAAGTACTATTTCCGCATCCCCCTGACCAAATCCACCTACATTAGGATTACTCGTTAATGGTTGATCAAGTTGGACGGATTCTCCTTCTGAAACAAGAAGTTCAGGTCCAGGGGGGATAATATCCACCACTTGACGCCCATCCGATGCATCCACTATGGTTATTTCGTATCCTCCTTTTTCTTTTCGTATGATTTTGCTTACTATACCCGCTGCTGTAGCATTATAAACATTATTGTTACTCTTGCTACCGTCGGGATAAATCTGACCCCTTCCCCTGTTCCCGCCTACGTATATGGGATATTTTAAGAAGTGAACATCTTTCTTAGTAGCGGAGTCCGGGGAAAGAATAGGAAAGGTGATTTCGCTATATTTCTGACCAGGAACAGGACCTATCACAAGAATATTTTTTTTAGTCGGGCGGTAGTGCTGAAAAGACAGATTGCCTATCTTTTCTTTAATCTCGGGCGAAATACGATCGGGGGGGGCTAATTCAAACCCTTCAGGTAAAATAAGAACAGCCCCCACATTCAAAGCCCCCTTTTTACCATTAGCAAGAACTTGTTTTAATTGCATATCATAAGGAATTCGAACAACCGCTTCAAATACAGTATCAGGAAGTACCGCCTGTGGAACCTCAATATCCACGGGTTTATTAGCTAAATGGCAATTGGCACATACAATACGGCCGGTCGCTTCGCGTGGATTTTCATAACCCTGCTGTGCAAAAATGGGATAGGCATTTGAAATGGGTGCCCCGGTTATTATATATATCATGAGCGATACGGAAATGGATCGAGTAATCTCTTCCTTTATCCAAGAAAAAAGGGTATTTATAGTTTGCATGGTCCAATCATTGGTATCGAAAATTTATACAATAAAATTAGGTAGGTTCTTAGTCTAGTATAGTTCCCTATCTATGATTCTGCTATGTACTAAAAGAATTTTATTGTAATGGAATAGAATATAGGAGGAATCGAATCCCTTGTATGAGTAAAAAGAATAAGTACAGTTTTGAATGTTTTGCTTATGTACAAAGTAACAACCAACCATTCTAATTGGATCAGTGAATCATTTTTCAGTCATTCATTGAATGATAAATCACTACAAGTGAGGGAGATACGCGATTTAAATAACGGAAAATCAAATATTTTAAAATTGTATCTAGAATGACCGGAAAGGTAGAAACAAGACCGGATATAATTTGATCATTATGAGCAAATCCAAAATCTTTGTAGACAGATCCAATCATTAGTTCCCAACCGTGGGGCGAATGGAATCCTATACATAAATCAGTTACTAAAAGAATGGAAAAGGCTTTGATTGTGTCGCTTAAGTTATATAGACATTCTTGAACCCAATAGTTAAGAATAACAAGTTCTTCATTACCTAGCATAGAATAACCACTTAGAATAACGAAACAGATCATATTTGTCGAGAAGTGCAAAATCGTATGGATACAATCTTCATTGTGCATCTTGATCAATTGGATCGTTTCGTTGTAGATTCCGATACGAAGCTTTTCTAGATGTGTTCCCGGGTATTCCTTTATCATTTCGTCCAAGAGTAAGAGTTCCTCTAATTCTATGAATTTTTTTAGAATACTCTTTTCTTGAATATCATTCAAAAAAATTTCGGATTGCCTAGTATCCCACCAATTAGTAACCCAAGATTCCAGACTTTTAGTAAATGAGAGAGAGATCCACCAGGGCAAAAATACTATAGATGCAAGATATAGAAGGGGAATGAATGCTTTCTTTTTTGCCATTTTTTCGTCTTTGAATTTTTAATGAACTCACCCCATTCGTTGACGCTATACGATACTAACTAATATTCCTATCAAGGATCAGCTCGATTACAAGTTATCGAGCCCACGAATCTATTCCCCGCTTTTTTTGTGTATGATTCAGCGGTTAGTACTTGAATTTATAAATAATACAGAAATGGAATAAAAAAGAATCCACTTCGAATAAAGAGATTGTTTCCAAATCTATCACTTGCTAAAATTCGAAGAGAGTGACCCCTTTCAATAAAGAAATGCATGAAAGAGCCCCTTCAAGTAACAAATATTATTCAGATTTTGAAACGAAAGAACTCTCTTTCTATCAAAATATCCAATTTTTTGAAAAAAAAAAAAGACGCATAGTCCGGGAATAATTGAGAGAATTTTCTGAAGAATATTGTGATTCTGATAAAAAAAATGACTACCAAAACAAGACAAAAAAGCTATCGTTATAAGCATCCCAATCGTTTGGTAATTAAGAAGTACAAAAAGGGATAAAAAGAAAAATTGATTGACAAAACAAAAAAAAAAGAGAATCTACAAGATATAATCTCTCTATTGAAAATAAAAAAAAGCATTCATTCTTTTCATTTCAGTTTCAATTCATTTTTTAAAATACTTCAATTGGTACACGCAAGAAATAAGCCAATTCAGCAGCTTTTTGCTCAAGTTCTCGTGGAGTCAAATTCTCATCAGTACGAGTCAAAGGAATAGCGCCATGGCCTCTGATTTCCATATAAAGGACACGACGAGCATAAATACCCTCTTTCACTTCTATTCTGATGGACTGGACGTCTTTCATAAAGAATTGGAGGAAGATGCGACGATTTTTTCCAGGAAATCCCCAACGAAAAATACACATTATTCCTTCTTTTCTATCGAACCGATCATAACCACTACCTACATTCCACGAAATTGTGCACCACAAATAAGAGCTAATAAAGAGACCCGCAATTCCGTAAAAAGACATCACGATCCCCTGTGGAAAAAAAATGATTTGCGTAGGCGGAAATAAAGATATCAAATTTCTACCAAGATAACTGGAAATTCCAACTAATAAAAACCCTAATGAACCTAAAAAAAGGATAAAGGCCCAGCAGAAATTACTTGTTTTTCGAGACCCTGCTATAAGTTCTATCCATATATGTTCTGATCGCCAATTCATACTAGATCTAGTTGCATTTTATTGAAATTGAGAGAATAACCCAAATTAATTTGACTTTTTGTGTGTTTCCGAAATAACTCTCATCAACTAGCACTATTCTGATGTGAACTTTTATTTTAGGAGTAATTCATCGAATTGGTTAGATATAAAATAATAATATCCATTTCGTATGATTTCCTATAGATATCCACATACATATAGATATATTCACTTTATATTTAAGGCATTCGCCCCGATCCCTATTTGATTTCGTTGCAAATAGCTATAATTTATTTACTCATATATCATGTTTACACACGAATAACAATAAGAGTTTCTTTATGTTCGGGGGAAACCACATCACATATTTTATTCTAAGAAATAGATATCTGTGTTATGGTCTAAGTCTAAATCTTGAAAAAAAAACAAAATAGATGAGATTTAGCCCCATCATATCGATATCTAAAAAATCTTGTTTTTTTGAATATGAAGAGATAAAGAAGCCATCGCAATTGCCGGCAATATTAGGCCCACGAAAGGCACAAAAAAAGAGGGTAAATTTGTCATAAAATGGATACCTGGGTTTACTATTTTTACCTGTTATTGTTATATTGTTATTTATATTGTTATAAAGGTATCTTATAATCATTATTTATAATTCATATAGAATTATACTAAGCATATCTAAGTGAGTATATGTGATATAATAAAAAATATATAAATATAATAAAATAAGTGCAAGGAATGTCGAACTAAATAAATATAATTTTTCATCTTTCTACATGAAATATATATATATGATAATCGCCCTTTTTATTATCTTGTTTTTGTCTTATAATTTGAATTTCATAAAATGGAATAAAATAAAGAAAGAGTTTCTTACAACTTCCTGAAAAATTTGTTACAATCCGATCCCGGAATAGGGAGTCTTAGTAAAACTGGGGATTCTAAAAAAATATCGAAAGATGCAAGATTCTGTACTTTTAACTTTTAAATTTTCTATATTTGAATTATATACACATAAGAAGAGAACGTGAAATTCGCTTTATTCTCCTTGCCTAATTTTAATTTAGCGGAAGAAGGAATGCATTCTTTTTTTTTGATAGAGGTTTTTACTGATTAGTTCGGGAATGTCGGTAAAAAAAAAATGATCCGCATAATTATTTTTACAATTAAATCTTATGTTATCAAATGCTACCAAGCCAAAATCCGTAGAATGGATTTTGGCTTTGATTTCTATAAACTAAATAACTACTCGTTTTATAAAAAAAAAATAATAATTTCTATTTTGATTAATTAATATATATTTTTTTTTTTATTAAGGATCCACTTGATTGAATTTTGATTCAGAGAAAAGAAAGCGTGGAGCTGAAATAACTCACTCAGAACGTCTTTTAAAAGATTACGTGGTACGATTAGGTCGAATTGGCCCTTATGGAATAAATATTCAGCCGTTTGTGAGCCCTCAGGTACTGTCGTATTCAATGTTTGTTCAATTACTCTTTTACCCG